ATTTCATATTTAATTAATAAATAATTTTATTTTGAATTCTCTTCTAATTCTAAATTAACGGAATGGTTAGTTATAGCCATTTTATTAGTTTTAGTTATGGCTATTAATTGAATTTAAAATTAATAATACTCAAATCTTCCTTTTCGTTTTTTTGTTATGTTATAATGTTTTTTTTTGTTATGTTATAGAAGGCCTGCCCTAAGAATAACATGAAAGATAAAAGCGCAATCCAGATCATAATGAAACACTCCTCTGGTTTCATTCGGAAAGGTGAAAGCTAAGACGAAAAAAAAAAAAAAGAATAGACCGTTCAAGTATTTTAAATTTCACGCTAAAAACGGTAGAAATAGGGGCATATATAAGTATAATAAATATATATTATACTATAATATATATGTTATGCGATCTATATTGAATTGATGATATAGAAATGATAGAATCATTTCTGATTGGACCAAATACGGGTCTCCGATAGAGATGAAAGAAAATATACAAGAAATAAAATAGTAGAAAAAACTTTTCAATATAGGAACCGGTATCTAATGAATTCAACCGGTCCAGCATAATAGAAATGAAAGAAAAGGGGGGGGGGGCGGCATCATGATGTGATCTTAATCACATCAAAAAAAAGAGGGGATATGGCGAAATTGGTAGACGCTACGGACTTAATTGGATTGAGCCTTGGTATGGAAACCTACCAAGTGAGAACTTTCAAATTCAGAGAAACCCTGGAATTAAAAATGGGCAATCCTGAGCCAAATCCTGTTTTATGAAAATAAACAAGGGTTTCATAAACCGAAAATAAAAAAGGATAGGTGCAGAGACTCAATGGAAGCTGTTCTAACAAATGGAGTTGGCTGCATTGTGTTAGTAAAGGAATCCTTCCATCGAAACTTCAGCAAGGATGAAGGATAAACCTATATACATACGTATAGTACTGAAATACTATCTCAAAATGATTAATGACGACCCAAATCTGTATTTTTTTATATTTATATTTATATGAAAAATGAAAGACTTGTTGTGAATCGATTAAAAATTGAAAAAAGAATCGAATATTCATTGATCAAACCATTCACTCCACCGTAGTCTGATAGATCTTTTTAATAATTTATTAATCGGACGAGAATAAAGATAGAGTCCCATTATACATGTTAATATCGACAACAATGAAATTTATAGTAAGAGGAAAATCCGTCGACTTTAGAAATCGTGAGGGTTCAAGTCCCTCTATCCCCAAAACGACCCGGTTGACTCCCTAATTATTTATTTTCATTTTATCGTTTTGTTAGCGATTCAAATAAAAATTCGTTATATTTATCATTCATTCTCATTCTACTCTTTTCTTTCACAAATGGATCTGAGCGAAAATTTTTTCTTATCACAAGACTTGTGTGTGATATATATGATACGCGTACAGTACAAATGATTTGAGCAAGGAATCCATTAAATTTGAATAATTAACAATACATATCATTACTTGTACTGTACTGAAACTTTGAAAATTTATTTTTGAAGATCCAAGAAATTCTATTAGATCCTGTATAATACTTTGTAATACTTTTTCGTTTTTCTAATTGACTAATTGACATAGACCCAAGTCCTATATTAAAATAAAATGAGGATGATGCGTCGTGAATGGTCGGGATAGCTCAGCTGGTAGAGCAGAGGACTGAAAATCCTCGTGTCACCAGTTCAAATCTGGTTCCTGGCACATGAGTAATTTGTATGAGTATATATTCTAAAAATTAATTGATATGGGTCGACATACATATTCATTAATAGTATAAATCGTGATACATATTTATCCATCTAAATGTCGGAGATATACCCCTTATATATATCATATGTATATAAAGTATACAAAAGAATTCCATTTTGTTTCCTCTTGTTTTTTTATTTGTCCATACTGTGTCTCCTTTTGTTCAAAAAAAACGTTAATACTTTATACATATTCGAAAGGCTAAATTAGTTAGTTGAAAGAGAAAAAGTATAGTCTAGAGGAGTTGAAGGATGGGAATAGCCAAAGTTCATTTCAGATACAGTACAAATAGAATATGATCCTCTTTCATTTCCTTCTATATTTTTTTCAGATTCTATTTCTTCATTTCCTCCTATGTTACTTTCTATAGCCCATCTAAGTGATGTGCGCGGTACATAGTTCATAATGCGGAACTCTTTTAGTTTCATCCTAGTGGCTCGGCTCATTCGAAAAAGTATCTTCAAAATTTGAGAATCTCAATGAATCCTCTAATTTTTTTTTTTTAGTATTTATTTTATTTAGCCCACCCAATAACTAAAAAAAAAATAATATGTGAATGAAACTTCAATTACTATGTTTGATCTCGAAGAGAATGTACAAAAATTCTTTGAATATCTGGAGTTGTAGAAGTGAAGATTAGTTTCTGATTATTCAATGAGCATCTTGTATTTCATAAAAATTAGGGGCAATATAATCCTTACGTAAAGGCCATCCTATCCAACTTTCAGGCATTAAGAT